CCCGCCTAAAGTTCCAACTAAAAAGGTGAAATGATTTGTCATTATCTCAATTGAAGTACGGATCCTCCCAATATTGGGAGGATCCGTACTTCAACTAGTCCCCGTGTTCCTCGAATGGATCTCTTAGTTGTTGAGAGGGTTGCCCAAAAGCAGTATATAAGGCGTACCCAGTAAAACTTACAAGTAAACCAGATAAAAAGATGGCAACTAGGGTTGCTGTTTCCATGATTATATAGTTTTAAGACATTATAAAGTTTTAAGACCACAATGGATCTATGATAAGATCATTTATTTACAACGGAATGGTATACAAAGTCAACAGATCTTACTGAATATAAAATATTATGGCTACACAAACCGTTGAAGGTAGTTCTAGATCTGGCCGCCCAAAACGAACTAATGCGGGGAGTTTATTGAAACCATTGAATTCAGAATATGGTAAAGTAGCTCCTGGGTGGGGAACTACTCCTTTGATGGGTCTCGCAATGGCTCTATTCGCGATATTCCTATCTATTATTTTGGAGATTTATAATTCTTCCATTTTACTGGATGGAATTGCAATGAATTAGATTCACAAGAACCATTAACTGGCTTTTTCAATACAAAGTGAAGCGTTTAGGTTTCTGATTTTTATCCCATTCTATTTTGGTAGTTTGACCGTGGAATTTCTTTGTTTCTGTATTTCCGGAATATGAGTGTGTGACTTGGTATAAATGATCCTATGGATAGTACAGAGAATGGGTCTGTCATCTTGATAGAGATGGTTTTACTTCGTCGGATATTCATTCTAGTATCTGGAGCACGGAATATATGAAATAGATTACTATTAGAACTATGATTCATACTTAATAGTCAGACCTCGTGTCCGGACTTCAAAAAATTTTTTCAAAGAGTTAGAAGTTATAAATAGAAATATTTTTATTCTTTCAAACTTTCGTTTATGCTTATTTTGATCAAAGGACAAAACAAAGGTTTCTTTGGTTTGGATTTTTAGTCATTATATCTATTCATTGAATAAGTGATGATCCAATGGTTCTTACTCAGGGAATTTTGGGACTTAGACTTAGTTTGAAAGGGTTTTATTGAATCATCGTGGTTTTAGTATGAATCTGAGGTTTTAATCAATTCATAGGGTCTTAACAAGAGAATTCCTATCAATAATAAAGAAAACAGCAGTAAAGCCGCATTACACATAAATAACACCAAAGAAAATAGGTAAATAGAAGATTCAAGAGGCCTATAACGATCAATATATAGACGAATGAGCCGACTTGATTTTTTGGCATTATAACCACAAAGAAGAGCTTTCGGATTTTTATTCTTTAGTATCTTCAAAAAAAAATTGAATCATAAATCATAGAATTAATAAATTTCAAACTTTATATTACACACATCCGTTAGAACTAGTATTTGGGTGTTTCTGTTTGAGCCGTACGAGATGAAATTTTCATATACGGTTCTCCGGGGGGGTCCCCTTGATTTACCTATCTCAATAAAATCTATGATTGGTTCGAAGAACGTCTTGAGATTCAGGCAATTGCCGATGATATAACTAGTAAATATGTTCCTCCTCACGTCAACATATTTTATTGTCTAGGGGGAATTACGCTTACTTGTTTTTTAGTACAAGTAGCTACCGGGTTTGCTATGACTTTTTATTATCGTCCGACCGTTACGGAGGCCTTTGCTTCTGTTCAATATATAATGACTGAAGCTAATTTTGGTTGGTTAATCCGATCAGTTCATCGATGGTCGGCAAGTATGATGGTCCTAATGATGATCCTGCACGTATTTCGCGTGTATCTCACCGGCGGCTTTAAAAAACCTCGTGAATTGACTTGGGTTACAGGTGTGGTTTTGGGTGTATTGACCGCATCTTTTGGTGTAACTGGTTATTCCTTACCTCGGGACCAAATTGGTTATTGGGCAGTAAAAATTGTAACAGGCGTACCAGACGCTATTCCTGTAATAGGCTCGCCTCTGGTAGAGTTATTACGCGGAAGTGCTAGTGTAGGACAATCCACTTTGACTCGTTTTTATAGTTTACACACTTTTGTATTACCTCTTCTTACCGCCGTATTTATGTTAATGCACTTCCCAATGATACGTAAGCAAGGTATTTCTGGTCCTTTATAAAGAATATATACCATCGTGTAATCAATCATCTATCACTTGGGGTAGGAACACTAGTATTTCATTGCTACAAATATGGATTATTGAAAAAAAAAAATAAGACATGTATTGGGATATTTCTCTTCAACTCTACAAAAATGTATTATTTTTTTGACACTCATAGTTGAAGTGAATTTTCCGAAGATAAAATGGATTATGGGAGTGTGTGACTTGAACTATTGATCGGGCCTTGCAGATATATGTCCTTATCTATCTGCCACATTTTAATTCACAACAAAAAAATGTGTCTTTGTTCCAACCACCGCGTAAGCCCCATACAGAAGATAGGCCGGTTCGTTTGAAGAGAATCTTTTCTATGATCAGACCC